GCCCAGAGCACCAGTTAAGGCCCCTAAATAATTACTAAGTGATAAAGGAGGTGGGAGTGCATAGACAATCAGGAGGTTTGCTTAGAAGCAGCAATCCTTTAAAGAGTGCGTAATAGCTCACTGATCGAGTAAGCCTGCGCCGAAAATGAACGGGACTAAGTAATTTGCCGAAACTGTGCGATATATATATATGAGTAATATATCGGTAGGGGAGCGTTCTGTTGTAGATTGAAGTATTAGCGTAAGCGGATATGGACGAAGCAGAAGTGAGAATGTCGGCTTGAGTAACGAAAATATAGGTGGGAATCCTATACCCCGAAAACCCAAGGTTTCCTCCGGAAGGCTCGTCCGCGGAGGGTAAGTCAGGACCTAAGGCGAGGCTGAAAAGCGTAGTCGATGGACAACGGGTTAATATTCCCGTACCATTTTTTATTGACAACGAGGGACGGAGAAGGCTAAGCTAGCCGGATATTGGTTACCGGTTTAAACGTTCAAGATGTTGAGAAGCGGCGAAAACGCTTTGAGTTGAGACGTGAGTACGAGACGCTAAGGCGTCGAAGTAGTGTATGTCATACTTCCAAGAAAAGCTTGCACTGTCATAAATAAAAAATGCCTGTACCATAACCGACACAGGTGGGTAGGTAGAGTATACTAAGGGGCGCGAGATAACTCTCTCTAAGGAACTCGGCAAAATAACTCCGTAACTTCGGGAGAAGGAGTGCCTTATTCTGTAAGGCTGCAATAACAAGGTCCAAGCAACTGTTTACCAAAAACACAGGTCTCCGCTAAGTCGTAAGACGATGTATGGGGGCTGACGCCTGCCCAGTGCCAGAAGGTTAAAGAAGTTGGTTAGCATTAGCGAAGCTGATAACTGAAGCCCTGGTGAACGGCGGCCGTAACTATAACGGTCCTAAGGTAGCGAAATTCCTTGTCGGGTAAGTTCCGACCCGCACGAAAGGCGTAATGATTTGGATACTGTCTCGGAGAGAGGCTCGGTGAAATAGACTTGTCTGTGAAGATGCGGACTACCTGCACCAGGACAGAAAGACCCTATGAAGCTTTACTGTAACTTGAAATTGAAATTGGACTTTAGTCGCGCAGTATAGGTGGGAGGCGTTGATAATAATCTTGCGGGAATATTGGAGCCATCAGTGAGATACCACTCTTCTAATGTTAGATTTCTAACTTTGTATCATTATCTGGTCAAAGAACAGTTTCAGGCGGGCAGTTTGACTGGGGCGGTCGCCTCCCAAATGGTAACGGAGGCGTACAAAGGTTTCCTCTGAACGTGTAGAAATCGTATCTAGAGTGTAAAGGCATAAGGAAGCTTGACTGTGAGACCTACAAGTCGAGCAGGGACGAAAGTCGGTCTTAGTGATCTGACGGTACTGAGTGGAAAGGCCGTCACTCAACGGATAAAAGTTACTCTAGGGATAACAGGCTGATCTCCCCCAAGAGTTCACATCGACGGGGAGGTTTGGCACCTCGATGTCGGCTCATCGCATCCTGGGGCGGTAGTACGTCCCAAGGGTTGGGCTGTTCGCCCATGAAAGCGGTACGCGAGCTGGGTTCAGAACGTCGTGAGACAGTTCGGTCCATATCCGGTGTAGGCGTTAGAATATTGAGAGGAGCCTTCTTTAGTACGAGAGGACCGAGAAGGACATACCTCTGGTGTACCAGTTATCGTGCCAACGGTAAACGCTGGGTAGCTATGTATGGAGTGGATAACCGCTGAAAGCATCTAAGTGGGAAGCCCACCTCAAGATGAGTATTCTCATCACGTAAGTGAGTAAGGTCACGGTAAGACTAACCGTTTGATAGGCATTAAGTGTAAGTACAGTAATGTATGTGCTGAGATGTCCTAACAGACCGAGGACTTGAATTTTTTAAATCTTTAAAATAGTTTTCTATTTTAAAGATTTTATGCTTTGGTGTTTTTAGTGTACTTTGCGGACCCACGCTGATCCATCTCGAACTCAGCTGTGAAACGCTATAAATCGACGACAATACTTGGAGGGGGACCTCCTGGGAAGATAGTTCAATGCCAAAGTTTTTCTAATAAGTAATAAGAAAGGTTATTTAGCTTGATAAAACTTTTTGAATGATAAGAACAATAATGTTATCTTACATGATAGTTAAGAATATCTGAGGATTTAATAAAAAAAGCCAACATGATATTACTAACAAATATTTCGACTTTTATATATAATATTAATTATAATATTAGTTATTAATATCATTTTCTGTATTTAAAATATTTATAGAGGATTATCAGCTATGGATACTCGTTTAATTGTGATTGCTGCACCTGTTTTAATCGCAGCCTCATGGGCTTTATTTAATATCGGCCGTTTATTACTTCAACAAATTCAACGTTTATCACGTTAATTTAACAAATAAGTGAAAATACAAGGATAATTTATAAATTATTTGATTTTTCCTTGTATTTCTCGTATACTGTCAATATATTTTAGTTAATATTTTTAATTTTTAAAATAGGTTAAAATAATGGCTGTACCTAAAAAACGAACATCGAAATCGAAGAAAAATTCTCGTAAGGCAAATTGGAAAAGAAAAGCAGATAAAGCGGCTCAAAAATCTTTGTCATTAGCCAAATCTGTATTACGAGGAAAAACAACAAGTTTTATTTATAGTATATATATAGATGAATAAATTTTTAAATCTTATCTTAAGATTTAAAGATTTACATTTATATAGATTCATCTTACTATAGATGATTAAATTAGCGGATGTGGCGAAATTGGTAGACGCGCTAGATTTAGGTCCTAGTAACTTTTGTTTTGAGAGTTCGAGTCTCTCCATCCGCACTTTAAGTTTTAAACTAATTTAAGAAATTTGACTGAAAAACCTAATACTAAAATTTTAAAATGAGTTTACCTTTTACATTACAACAATTACGAATTTTAAAAGCGGTTGCCTCTGAGAAAAGCTTTACACGTGCTGCTGAAATTTTATTTGTTTCCCAGCCATCCTTAAGTAAGCAAATAAAAACTTTAGAAAATCGCTTAGGAATATTATTATTTAATAGAGAAAATAATAGTATAACTTTAACAGAAGCTGGTAAAGTTTTTTTACAATATTCAGAACGAATACTAGCCTTATGTGAAGAGAGTTGTCGAGCCTTAAATGATGTAAAAAATGGTGATCGGGGCAACTTAACTGTTGGAGCAAGTCAAACTATTGGAACATATCTAATGCCTCGCGTTTTAGCCTTATTTGCTCAGAATTATCCACAAATAAATATTAAAGTTCAAGTTGATTCGACGAGAATTATTGCAAAAAATGTAGTGAATCAAGAAATTGATATTGCAGTTGTCGGAGGAGATGTTCCAGAAGAATTAAAAAAAAATCTTGATATTGAAAGTTTTGTAGAAGATGAATTAATTTTAATAATTCCAAAGTCCCATCCGTTTGCTATCAAAAAGAAAAAAATTATAAATAAAGATGATCTTTATCATTTAAATTTTATTACATTAAATTCAACATCAACAATTCGAAAATTTATTGATAACATTTTAATTCAGAACGATATAGAAACAAAACAATTTAACATAATTATGCAATTAAACTCGATTGAAGCTATTAAAACAGCTGTTAGTTTAGGGTTAGGCGCTGCTTTTGTTTCTTCTTCAGCTATTGAAAAAGAGATTGAATTAAAAACTGTTGAAATCATTACAATTGAAAATATTAAAATAACTCGTACATTATCAATAATTACAAATCGGGAATGTTATAAATCAAAGGCTGTTGAATTTTTTCATAATGAACTTTGGACATTAAAAAACATAAGTTCGTAGTTATGAAGTTCTAAAAAATTTGACTTCACGAAAATTATTTTAGTAAAATAATTAGAAGTTTAATAATTGGATTAAATTAAATATGAAATATGCAATTGTAGAAATTAGCGGTCGCCAGTTTTGGGTTGAACAAGGAAAATACTATGATTTAAACCGTATTCCTACCGAATTAGGAAAACAAATTACTTTAAATCGGGTATTATTATTAAATAATGAAGGTGAGATTTCAATTGGTAAACCGTATTTAGAAACGGTTAAAATTACAGGAAAAATTTTAGAGCATTTTCGTGATCGAAAAAAAATTGTCTATAAAATGAAACCAAAGAAAAAAACACGCAAAAAACAAGGTCATAGACAAGACTTAACACGTGTTTTAATTGAAGAAATTAGTATTAATTAAATTTATAAGGAGTAAAAATGGCTCATAAAAAAGGTGCTGGGAGTACAAAAAACGGTCGTGATTCAAATGCGAAAAGATTAGGTGTAAAAAGATTTGGTGGTCAAATTGTAAAAGCTGGAAATATTTTAATACGTCAACGAGGAATGAAATTTAAACCAGGTCTAAATGTAGGTTGTGGAAAAGATTTTACATTATTTGCTTTAACCGACGGTACTGTAAAATTTGATTACCAAGATGCACAACATAAACGTGTAAATATTATTATTGAATAAAAATTCATTTGACATTATCAAATGCTAAAAAATCCATTTACTAAAAATTCTATTTCGAATGAATATAAAACGTTAGTGACTGAAATTAATGAACTCGAAAAAACATTAACTTCTTTAACTGATGGAGAATTACGAAAAAAATCTATTCAACTGCAAAAACAATATAAACAAAATCAAAATTTGCTAGAGCTAACACGTGAAGCTTTTGCCTTAACTCGTGAAGCAAGTTTACGTACCCTAGGTTTACGTCATTTTGATGTTCAATTATTAGGGGGTTTAGTATTAAATAATGGTAAAATTGCTGAAATGAGAACAGGAGAAGGAAAAACTCTAGTTGCTACATTACCAGCATATTTAAATGCATTAACAAAGAAAGGGGTTCATATAGTAACGGTTAATGATTATTTAGCTAATCGTGATCAAATATCAATGGGTCAAGTTTATCGCTTTTTAGGTCTAAATACTGGGTTAATCCAAGAAAATATGACTACAAATGAACGCCAAAAAAACTATGATGCTGATATTACGTATGTAACAAATAACGAACTTGGATTTGATTATTTACGTGATAATATGGCCTTAAATATTAGAAACGTTGTTCAACGACCCTTTAATTATTGTATTGTTGATGAAGTAGATTCAGTTTTAATTGATGAAGCCCAAACGCCATTAATCATTTCAAATGCTATTGAAACTTGTGTTGATAAATATATCATTACCGCTGAGATTATTGATTATTTAGAAGTAAATATACATTTTAAAGTTGACGAGAAAAATAAAAATGTTGTTTTAACAAAACAAGGTGCTATGCAAGTGGAAGAAATATTAGGAATTCAAGACTTATATAATCCTAATGACCCATGGATTCCTTATGTAATTAATGCTTTAAAAGCAACAACACTTTTTTTCAAAAATGTTCATTATATAGTTCAAAATAACCAAATTATAATTGTTGATGAATTTACTGGACGTATTATGCCTGACCGACGATGGAGTGATGGTTTACATCAAGCGGTTGAAGCAAAAGAAAGTGTACCAATTCGGCAAAATACGGAAACTGCAGCATCAGTAACATATCAAAATTTTTTTTTATTGTATCCGAAATTATCAGGTATGACTGGAACAGCTAAAACAGCTGAGATTGAATTTGAAAAAATTTATAATCTTTCAGTTGTTGAAATTCCTACTGCTAGACCAAATTTACGAAATGATTTACCTGATGTTATTTATAAAGATGAATTATCTAAATGGACCGCAATTGCAAAAGAGTGTCGTACGATTTCGCTAAAAGAACAACCAATTTTAATTGGAACGACAACCGTTGAAAAATCTGAAATGTTAGCACAATTATTAAATGAATATAAGTTAACATATGAAATTTTAAATGCTAAACCTGAAAATGTCCGCCGAGAATCAGAGATTGTTGCTCAAGCTGGAAAAAAGGGTAGCATTACTATTGCAACAAATATGGCGGGACGTGGAACTGATATTATATTAGGTGGAAATATAAAGTTCCAAGTCCGAAAAGATTTATACACAATTTTAGTTTTTTATAAAAATCAAATTAATCAAAAACAAAAAACAAATTTGTTTCCATTAATTCCACAATTAAAATCTTGTTCACAAACCTTTTTAAGTATTCTAACATCATTAATATTTGATTCTACTTTTCTTAAATTATCAGATACTCAAATTTTAAAAATTTTAAATGAAAGTGATCAAATTCGAATTCCAAAAAATACCTATCAATCATCTATTAAATTTTTAGTAAACGAATTCCAAAACTTCGAAAGAAAGAGTCATAAAATTGATAATCTTATTGTTAAAAACTTGGGGGGCTTATATATTATAGGCACAGAACGAAATGATTCTAGACGTATTGATAACCAATTACGAGGTCGTTCTGCCCGTCAAGGAGATCCTGGTACTTCAAAGTTCTTTTTAAGTTTAGAAGATCGATTATTACGACTTTTTGGAGGTTCGAAAATTCAGAATTTTATGAAAAATCAACTTTTGGATGACGCACCGTTAGAATCAAACTTGTTAACAAAAAGTTTAAATTCAGCACAAAAACGTTTAGAAGAAGCGGACTACGATTCACGAAAAAATTTATTTGACTATGATGAAATTTTAAATAAACAACGAAATGTTATTTATTATGAAAGACGAAAAATTTTAGAAAGCGAATCGGTTCGGGCAAAAATTTTAGCTTACGGTGAACAAATTATTACTGAAATTGTAACAACATTAAAAAAGAAAAATGTTTCAAACACAGTTATAATAAATCAATTGGAAAATTTATTTGGAACAAATCTATTATTAAATTTATTTAATAAATATAAAATTGACATAAATAATTTTGATTCAATCGAATTAAAAACATATTTATTTCAAGAATTTTGGCTATGCTATGAATCTAAAGTCTTAGAATTAGAAATTCGACATTTAGGAATTATTCGTGCATTAGAAAGAACATTAATATTAATTTATATTGATATTGATTGGAAAGAACATCTGCAAAAAATGGCATTATTACGTGATGCTGTAGGATGGAGAAGTTATGGCCAAAGAAATCCATTGTTTGAGTATAAAGATGAAGCATATGAATTATTTAAAAGTCGGGGTTTAATTACGCGACAGTTAGTAATTTATGATCTTATTCGTTCTTTTATTCTTTAAATACAATACTAATCTAACGAGAGAAAATATTTATGACAAAACGTACCTTATCAAATAAAACACGTACTTCGATTTTACGACTATCGGGTTTTCGAGCACGTATGGCAACAGCAAATGGTCGAAAAACAATTAAAAATCGTCGTAAAAAAGGTAGAAAAAAATTAGCAATTATTAAATAATTTCATTTACTTTTCACGAAGAAGAAAAATAACTAAAGCTAATTACGAAAGACAACTTTAAAATTTTTTAAAAATTTAGTGAGCAATTATTCACTAAATTTTTATATTATTTTTTAGTATTAATTAATTTTTGTTTTTTCAAGATTAAATTTACTTATCATTTAGAATATAGATAATTTTTTTTATGAAAATTAATATAATAGTAAATTAACAAATAGATTTGCTACAATTTTTTTATGAAATTTAATGATGAGTTAACACTTTTATTAAAAGCTCGATACCCAATTATTTATATTAATACAATAGAAGAAGATAGAGTCGAATTTGTAATTCGAAAACATCTTAAAAGTAAATTAAATCGGAGTATTTATAGTTGGGATTTTGTTGACGGATATACAAATAATCCTAATAATCAAGGGTTTGCTAAACGAAATCCTTTACAAGCTTTAGAACTTATTGAACGACTAACTGCGGAAACACCTGCTGTTTTTTTATTAAAAGATTTTAATCGTTTTTTAACTGATATCTCAATTTCTCGAAAACTAAAAAATATTAGTAGAATTTTAAAATTACAGCCAAAAACAATAATTATTATTGGATCAGAATTAAATATTCCAAAAGAATTACAGGATTTAGTAACTGTCTTACAATTTGAATTACCTGTAGAAAACGAAATTAATCAGGAATTAAGTAGATTAATTAATTCATTAAGTATTGATGTACAACCTGATCTATTTGAAAGTTTAATTCAAGCCTGTCAAGGTTTATCACTTGAACGTATTCGTCGAGTTTTATCTAAAATTATTGCAACTTACAAAACTATTAATACTGATAGTATCTCTATTTTATTAAGTGAAAAAAAACAGATTATAAGACAAACAGAAATTCTTGAATATTGGGCTGTAAATGAAAAAATTACAAATATTGGTGGCGTTGCGAATTTAAAAGATTGGCTAAAAAAACGGAAAACATCATTTGGAATTCAAGCATCTAACTATGGTTTGCCAACACCTCGAGGATTATTGTTAGTTGGGATTCAAGGTACGGGAAAATCACTGACAGCAAAAGCTATTGCAAATGAATGGCAATTACCTCTTTTAAAATTAGATGTAGGAAAATTATTTGGTGGTATTGTTGGTGAATCTGAATCTCGATTACGACAAATGATTAATGTTGCTGAATCCTTATCACCTTGTATTTTATGGATTGATGAAATTGATAAAGCTTTTAATAACAATGATAGTAGAGCGGATAGTGGTACAAGTAGTCGAGTCCTAGCAACCTTTATTAGTTGGTTATCTGAAAAAACAAAACCTGTTTTTGTTGTTGCAACAGCGAATAATGTCGATGTTTTGCCCTTAGAAATTATTCGAAAAGGGCGATTCGATGAAATTTTTTTTTTAGATCTACCGCAAAAACAAGAAAGAGAGCAAATTTTTAAAATTCATATACAAGAATTTCGACCAAATAACTGGAAATCCTTTGATTATAATAAATTAGCGGAATTATCTGATTCGTTTTCGGGTGCTGAAATTCGTCAAAGTATTATAGAAGCAATGTATCATGCATTTTATGAAGAGCGAGAATTTACGACCAACGATATTTGTGATGCCCTAGATCAATTAATCCCATTAGCCCAATTAGAGAATGGGCAAATGATAAAATTACAAAATTGGGCATCTTCTGGTCGAATTCGATTAGCTTCTGCAAAATCTAATAAAATAAAGTAATTATTAAAAGATGAAACAACGTATTTTTAAATTTTTGGCCGATCTAAGATTTGCTATTGCTATTCTATTAATTATTGCTTGTTTTAGTATTATTGGTACCGTTATTGAACAAGATCAATCAATAGAAACTTATAAAATTAATTATCCATTAACAAACCAAGTTTTTGGATTTTTATCATGGGATATCATTTTGAAATTTGGTTTTGACCACGTCTACAAGACATGGTGGTTTATTAGTTTAGTACTTTTATTTGGTTTAAGTCTTTTAACTTGTACTGTTCTGCAACAATTACCCGCATTGAAAGTTTCCCGTCGCTGCCAATTTTTTCGAACTATACAACCTTTTAAACGCTTACTTATTTTTAGAAAATTAAGAAATAAAAATTTCCAGCAACTTTTATTTAATATAAAACAAAGAAATTATTCTATCTTTCAACAAAAAAATATTATTTATTGTTATAAAGGATTAATCGGTCGAATTGCACCTATCGTTGTACATTTTAGTATGATATTAATTTTAGTAGGAGCAATTATTGGATCTGTTAGTGGATTTAAAGCGCAAGAAATTGTACCAAAAACAGAAACATTTCATATTCAAAATATTTTAAATACCGGTCAATTAAGTATAATTCCAAATTATTCTGCACGAGTAAATGATTTTTGGATAACATATACGTCTCAAAATACTATTAAACAATTTTATTCAGATCTTTCAATTTTAAACACTAATGGAAACGAAATTGATCGCCAAACTATTTTTGTCAATTCACCTGGTCGATCGAATGGTATTAATTACTATCAAACGGATTGGAATTTATTAGGTTTAAGGCTTCAAAATAATAATGGAACGATTTTACAATATCCATTAATTAATTTAAACCCGGCAAAGGAAAAAATTTGGCTAACGTGGGTTCCAACAACT